AGCCTACATAGCAGTTCCAATGCTACGCCTTGAACCGCTCGGCCATCTCTCCTACATAATGATTATGAATCAAAAACCAAGTGAATAGTGAGTTCTTCATATTTCATTCTAGATTATTGGATTGGATAAGTATGACCAATCCATTTTAACTATATATTTGAACTATATATTACAAAATATTATAAATAAAAATAGAAAATTTTTCATCAAAGTAAAGAAAGATCTTTCGAGGCCTCAAGACAATTATTTTTTTACGAAATTTTTTTATTTGTAATTTTGAAAATGAAAAGGGGGTTTGTGTTTGCAAAAACGACTCCTACTAGAAATTCGATTCGAATCCATTAAATCAATGAATTAGAACGAATCAACTGATTAATAGGTCTAGATTTTTTAGACTAGGGTTAATGGATACCTTTCTATCATAATTCTATATAGACTACGATTCCATACCTTACAAATTCTCAAATTTCTTTCCGACTTTAGAATTCTCAACAACAAACCCCTTCCCTCACCCCTCTATTCTAGATTGATAAAACATTTTGTATAGTGGATTGTATACCTGCTATGTACATAACATAAAAAAGAGGTGGTTATTCTATTTTCATCATAGAATGATTTTTTCCTCTTTGTATCATAATTCAATACAAATTTCTCGAGTTATTTGAATCTGTAACTTCAACGAAATCGGAATAGTTCGCTTCGTTGGTATACTACTACATTAGGATGAAATCGAACCGGGTTGGACCTTTTCTTATTGATTCCTATAAAAAAGGAACAATTGGAATAAAAAGCCCATAATCTTTTTTTTTCAAATCAATCTATTTTTATGTTATTTCGTACTGTACAATTCTTTTCTTTGTGGGATCATTTTCCCCCGAGAGGGAATGAGAAGAATTATAAAATGGATTGCTAGCTATGCCTAGATCGCGGATAAATGGAAATTTTATTGATAAGACCTTTTCAATTGTAGCCAATATCTTATTGCAAATAATTCCGACAACTTCAGGAGAAAAGGAGGCATTTACCTATTACAGAGATGGTGTGATTTGATTCTTTTTTTTCTCTTGGTCTTACGAGAAAGACATGTGATTCGGAAAAATTTTTGAAATAAATCTACGCTTGTTGAAGGTGAAGTTTGGAAATAGAACAATTCCTTCTGTCGTGTATCCTCGATTAATGCAACCTCAGATGCTATGTTTCAATCTTAGATTCTAGTATTGAGCGAAAGGTTATATCTAGAGGTTCTGTATTATGGGGCAATCCTACTCCACTACACTAGTACCAACGGACAGCATAAGGGAAGAAGCACTACACCTAGGAATCAACAACACGAAAACCTTGTTAGAAATGACCCCTTTCCTTATTGGGCTCGGGACTAAAAGAATGGTTGGGACAACAAACATCCATCTCGTTCGTACTTTGGATACCAATATAACCATCGAAGGTTGTTTGAAGTGACTAATTCCTGGAAATTAGGAGGCGTTGAAAACAAAGAAATTGCTCGAGTTCTCATTTCTATCTAGTTATCTAGTCTCAACACCCTTGATATTAAGAAAAGATCTCTTGCAGGAAGGTTGGCTAGAGATTTCTTGTAAAAACACTAGCCCTGCTCAGTCCATAATGAGAATATTTTCATCTTTTTGATTTCATGTATATTCTCCTTATGCACATAAGGGAGGAGCCGTATGAGGTGAAAATCTCACGTACGGTTTTGGAACGGAGATTCTTTTAATTGAATGGCGACCGTAACGGATGTCAGCTCAATCCGAAGGAAATTATGCAGAAGCTTTACAGAATTATTATGAAGCTATGCGACTAGAAATTGATCCTTATGATCGAAGTTATATACTCTATAATATAGGTCTTATCCATACAAGTAATGGAGAACATACGAAAGCTTTGGAATATTATTTTCGAGCACTAGAACGAAATCCATTCTTACCACAAGCTTTTAATAATATGGCCGTGATCTGTCATTACGTGCGACTATCTTCACTATAGAAGTAAAAAAAGAAAAACAAAAAAAGGCTTTCTACATATACATCGTCTAAAACAACGATTTTTATCAGCTGTAGCAAAGAAAAAAACTTTATATTCATAAAAGTTGAAATATGAAGAAAATAAATAGATATACCTAGCTACTTTTTCTATGGATAAAAAAAGAATCTAATTGGTAAGGGAAGCACCGTAAAGATCAATTGGCGAAATTTGGGGCCAATACAATAATAACTGCGTACTTATGTCATGATGGTAGATATACTTATCTCGTGATGTGAGATAAAATAGGAATCCACTTATGTAATAGAGTTGATCCACTAAAGTCTTGAGCAGCGGTGTAGGATCAGATCCCAAAGATAGTAAGTTTTTCTTTCTTAGGAAAGAAAGTCTTTTTCAAAGATTCTATATAAATTTATATACGAAACCAAGATAGTTACCTTTCAGAAAATCGAATGATAGGGGAATTTTTTCTTCTGAAGGTGGGAAAAAAGATAAAACGAAA